TTCTCCTTTCTCAAAAAAAGGGGACTTTAAACAAAGTTAAAGGATTACTTCGTTCTTGATAGTTATTTACTTAATCGGTGAATAGAAGTATACTCTGGATCGGAATCGTGGGAAGTACTCCTTTATCATTTCTACAAATTTAAAGCCCCAATTTTAATTCTTTTTATACACAGAAAAATACACTTACAAAATCTCTATTACGAATCCTTAGTGTACATTAGTGTTCCTAGCTATCCACTCATTTTTATGAATCTACTTTTGGTAATACATACGTAGTAAAAACCTCATAAAGTTGATCCTTTGAACCCGCTTCAAGTCATGATGACTAGTCAATCAATCTTGGGGTAAAGAGTCTCTAATACTTATGTTTACTTTTCTTAACTCTTGTACATAGAAAATGAGATTCAATCTTTTACTGCAAATTTAGAAGCCGTTTCTTTCACTCATATAACTATCTAGTTTCTTTCATCAACCCCCGAATAATGAATAAAAAAAAATAGATATTCAACTCATGGCACTTCCTTCCTAGAAAGAGAAGTAGTCGGGGGAATTTTATGTCTTAACGAATCACACGTAGAGATATTGATAACACACATAGAGTTAATGGTATTTCATAACTAATTGATTGAGCAGCAGCTCGTAGACCACCTAAAAAAGAATATTTATTATTTGAGCCATATCCTGACATAAGAAGGCCGACAGGAGCAATGCTTGAAATAGCAATCCATAAAAAAACACCGATACTGAGATCGGCTAGAACAAGGTGATACCCAAAAGGAATTACTAAATAACTTAATAAAATTGATATGACTGCTATAGATGGTCCAATACTGAATAAACGAGTATCTCCTCTAGATGGAAGAAGATTCTCTTTTAAAAGTAATTTGGTACCATCTGCTAGAGCTTGAAGAATTCCCAAAGGTCCTGCGTATTCAGGACCAATACGTTGTTGTATACCTGCAGATATTTCTCTTTCTAACCAAACAATTACTAATACACCTATTGTGATTCCTAATACAGGAGTAAAAATAGGGATAAGCATCCATATGATTCCATAGACCTCTTTTAAGGATTCCAATCTAGAAAAAGAATTGATAGCTTGTACTTCTGTTGTATCAATTATCATTTTAACGATCAACTTCTCCCATAATGATATCTATACTACCTAGTATCGTCATAATATCAGCCAATTTCATTCTTTTAACTAACTGAGGAAGAATTTGCAAATTAATAAACCCCGGCGGGCGAATTTTATATCGCCAAGGAAAAACACCCTTATCTCCTATCAGAAAAATTCCCAATTCTCCCTTTGGTGCTTCCACTCTTGCATAAAGTTCTTGCTTCGACAATTCAAAAGTCGGAGAAGGTTTTTTACTAATGAATCGATAATCAAACTCATTCCATACAGTATCTTTTACTCTATCAAAGCGGCGGATTTCTAAATTTTCATAGGGCCCTCCAGGAATTCCTTCTAGGGCCTGTTGAATTATTTTTATGGATTCTGTCATTTCACTGATTCGTACTAAATAACGAGCTAAAGAATCCCCCTCTTTTTGCCATTGGACTTCCCAATCAAATTCGTCGTAACACTCATAATGATCAACTTTACGAAGATCCCATTGTATTCCGGAAGCTCGTAGCATTGGTCCCGACAAACCCCAATTTATTGCTTCCTCTCCACCAATAATGCCTACTCCTTCAACTCGTTCTAAAAAAATGGGATTCCTTGTAATAAGCTTTTGATATTCAGCAATTCCTGTTAAAAAATAATCGCAAAAATCCAAACATTTATCTATCCAGCCATGAGGTAAATCAGCAGCGACTCCGCCAATACGAAAAAAATTGTGCATCATTCGCATACCGGTGGCAGCTTCGAATAGGTCATATATCAATTCTCTTTCTCGAAAAATATAGAAGAAAGGAGTCTGTGCCCCAATATCTGCCATAAAAGGGCCAAGCCATAACAAATGCGAAGCTATACGACTTAACTCCAACATAATGACTCTGATATAACTGGCCCTTTTAGGGACTTGAATATTGCCTAATTGCTCTGGCGCATTTACAGTTATTGCTTCTGTGAACATAGTAGCTAAATAATCCCAACGTGTTACATAAGGCAAATATTGTATAATTGTTCGATTTTCCGCAATTTTTTCCATACCTCTGTGTAAATAACCCAATATTGGTTCACAGTCAATAACATCTTCACCATCTAAAGTAACAATGAGTCGAAGAACACCATGCATTGATGGGTGGTGAGGTCCCATATTGACTATCATGAGGTCTTTTCTTGTAGCTGGTACAGTCATAGGTTTTTCCTGATTCATTCTTCCATGAATTGCTGAAAGCGAAAAGAAGTTCACCAAACTTTAAGCCAATAATTCAAACTAACTCTTCAAATTAACGAGTTTTTCTCTCTCGAATATCCAACTGCCCTATTAATTCTTTATAACGTGCTCTATTTTTTTTTGACAAATAAGCCAGCAGCCGTTGACGTTTTCCGAGAATTTTCCGCAGACCTCTTTGAGATAAATAGTCTTTTTTGTGCAATTCCAAATGTGAAGTAAGCCTCCGTATCTTGTTGGTGAAACTTACTACTTGAAATTCAACAGATCCTCTGTTTTCTTTGTTTTCTTCTTGTTCTTGCAAAATAATTGAAATAAATGAATTTTTTACCATAAAAGAATTTCACACTCCCCTTTTTACAGATATTTATTTTATTGATCAGTAATAATAATGTCACAAATTTTAATTTTAATGTAGTATATACAATAATCATAATTTCTTTATACATTCCTAGTTTTATCAATTATTAATCAATCTGATTTTTGAGTTCATTTGTATAGTGATACAAAAAGACGATACCAAATAGTTTAGTCCGAAGATTCGATTGATAAATTTATTCTGTTGATTAATTTATAGCTTTAATTTAATTGATACCCCATTTTCCTTAATATTCACGTATCCTAGACTGGGATGTAAGACAGCGCATATGCGCATCGGGTTGCTTGCATATAACATGGTCGCGGACAGAAGAAAAAATGAAAAATTGATAGAACAATAGAATATATAGGAAACTCAAAATTTTTAATCAGGGATACATATATATCCTTAACATACTCAAGCGGCTCCCATTATTGGTATCAAACCAATAGCGATTCATACAAGCTAAATCTTCTAATCGATAATTAGGCCAAAAAAAGAACTTTAATTTATTTAATTCATTTTTTTTTCTGTCAAAATTTTTACTTTTCTCCAAAAATTGACTCCAGTTTTTTATCTTGTTTTCCTTGCAAAATAAATTATTTCTATGCACACCATTCTGATTCTTTAAATTCAAATTGAAAGAAATTAGAATTCTCAATTCTCTACGACGTCTAGACGATAAAATTTTTTCAGGAACAAGCAAATCTAAATTATTTTTGTCTCCATTTAGAGTTTTTATTTTATGTCTTGAAATGGATTCATCAAAAGTATTCTTAGCAACATTTTTGGGGTTTCGGTATCTTTGATTACTTTTGTGCTTACTTTTATGAACCAAGGAAATACCTATGATTTGATACATAAAAAACTGTCCGTCATTTTTTACAGATAGACGGGCAGGTTCCATAATTAATATTCCCTTTTTCGTTAATTGTGTAAGATTTAAACGCCTCCTCATTATATCCAGATTCATTTCTTTCCTTTGAATATAGGATATAGTAATTTTTCTTACATTTATGAGGCTAACCAGCAGACCATATATCTGGATATTATTCAGCATTTTTTGATTCAATTGATTCAAACGTCCAGTCCATCTTAATTGCAAAGGAAAATCTCCTTTAAGGAATATTTTTAGTTTTTCAATGGATTCTAAAAAATATTCTTCAATATTGTTTTGATTCTTTAATTCAAAATATTGTTTTGAATTTGATGGGCTAAAATTAAAAAAAAACTCATCCTCCTCTTGTTTTCCCTTGATATTTTTATTTTCAATAAAATTTGGATTTATATTCAAATTAAAAAGAAGTAAGTTGCTTGGGATAAACCAAGGTTTCTCTTTATATTTATGATAAAGTATCACAAACTCTGGAAAGAAAAAAATTTTCGGATTCGATATGAGGCGATTTAAGATTAAGAATTTTTCATTCATTCCCATCCAATCAAAAGACATTCCCATCCAATCAAAAAAGACCTTTTTGTAATTGATTTCAGAATTTGAATCAATTGGAAGATAAAAAAGACCATTACCTTTATTATTAAGTTTATCCCTGATTTGGTCTTTTTTAGGTTCAACCTCAATATTTGTACTAAATTTCCAACCCAAATATTTTCTATCTGTATTTTTTTCCCTATCTATAATATCACTTTTTCCTAGATAATTCTTGATAGGAATATTCTTGAGTATGCTAAAAATTTTTTCGTTATTTATGTTGGAATTTTCTTGATTCTTATTTGTTTCTAATGATGATCTATAAATAGAGGCCTTCTTCTTAGTTTCAGAATGAATATATTTATATGATAAAAGATCATATCTATAGTTTTTTTGAAAATTATCCTCTTTATTTGGTAATAAATATACTTTCAAATTTTGTTTTTTTTTTGAATCAAATAATTGGTCTTTTTCATAGGAATACCGTTTATTTAAATCCTTATTTTGAGACATATGGCATTGATTTAGTCCATTTCTCCATTTTTGTGGGACTAATCTAGACCATGTAATCTGCGATAAATCGTATTGATAATGACCTCTTAACCAGTTTTTCCATGGATTCATTGCATTATTTGGAAGTTTCTTATGTCTTACTTCGGAATCAAATATTCCTTGTCTTCCAAAAAGATCTTTTATTTCATTCTTAAGAAAAAAAGAAGGTCCATTATATTGAAGAAGAGATCTTAACTTATTGAAGTTAATAACTTGGGTTTGTGATAATTTTAAAAATACATATTTTTGTGACAAGTAAGATAAATTAAAAAAAATATGTGACTTCCGCTTACTATTTCTAAGATTATCAAAAGCC